TATATAATATAATTCAAATTTATAATACTATATATCAACACATGCTATAACTTGTTGAATATGCTGGTCGAGCCTTGCCTGGTTTAGGGGTTTAACAGGATTAATTAGGACTTGTCCGGCATGGGGGGTAGGGGGGTTTACCGCGCGAAATCGTAGTGCGGGAGGAGGGGGGAATCTTAGGGATATTTGGGGGAACAATAATATTATTATGCACTTGATAGAGACTTATGCAATGAAAAAATTATTAGTCTTTAAGACTTACATAATTCATTATTCAACGCAAGGATTTGTTCTACCTTGATGTTGCTTGGTAGGAAGCAGGAAGGATGCGAAGTGAAAGTGACCCTAAAAATAAAAACCCCATGCCTTTAAATGAACGCTTTGCTTGGGGGGTTTGTGCTAATTTAGGACTCCACCATTAACTTATGCCAGGTAAAAGCAAGTTTAAGGGAGTAGCCAGTTATGGACCTGAAATAGGAACCAAATGCCAGAAATAGTGCAAGTTGTGTGACCCCCACAAGTTATGTCCCTGATTCATCATGAATTCTGTACATTAAGATATAAAGAGGTTGGTGGTCTCTTATCACATTAATAATTTTACTAGAAATTAATTGATGATTTAAGCAAGCAAAATGTCTCAGGAAATCCATGTGGGAGCTAACGATTGCTCGTTTTGGAAGGATTTTTAGTTATGTAAGGAGTCTTAATGCTTTATGTATATTTAAGTTTTAATGTTTTAGATAAGTTGTACTAAATGTTCTAGTAAATTGGGTTGAATGTATTAGTACCATGATGTAATATTATGCATATTATGTACTACACCATAATATTATGTACTATACCATAGTGAATGGGCCGGAGCAGGGAGTATTCTATTTAATCAGAAAATAGTTTAGTTTAGAATCCTAGCTTTGGGAGTTAGGGGTAGGAGTTAAAATCTCTTTTTTCTGGCACTAGGGAGGATTTGAACCTTCGATCTCCGGATTACAAGACCGGCGCTTTTAGGGCTAAGCTACTAGGGCAGTTGAAGTTAAGTAGTTTGTTTTCTAGTCAGCCTGCTAGAGGATTTAAGATTAGAAATAGTAGGAAATATAGGGCTGAGGCGATTTGTCCAATGATAATGAAAGGGTGTTCGACGGGTATTCCGCCAATTCAGGTTAGGATTGCTACATCTGCTACTAAGGCCCAGAATAAGAATTGGGTGAGGGGTCGGAAAGTAAGTCCTTGTTGCTTAGATGTGTGGAGAAGGGGTACGACTATAAGGATGAGAATTGAGAATAATAATGCTAATACTCCTCCTAGTTTGTTAGGGATTGAGCGTAAGATGGCATATGCAAATAGAAAGTATCATTCTGGTTTGATGTGGGGAGGAGTGACGAGGGGGTTGGCTGGGGTGAAGTTTTCTGGGTCTCCTAGAAGGTTTGGTGAGAAAAGAGCAAGGGATATGAGGGCTGTAAGGAGAATTACAAAGCCAAGAATGTCTTTGTAGGAGAAATAGGGATGGAAGGAGATTTTATCTGCATCGGAGTTTAGTCCTAGAGGGTTGTTGGATCCAGTTTCGTGTAGAAATAGGGCATGGAGGAGGGTAGCTGCGACAATTAGGAAGGGCAGTAGGAAGTGGAATGCGAAGAATCGTGTTAGTGTTGCGTTGTCTACTGAGAATCCTCCTCAGATTCATTGTACTAGGGCATCTCCTACGTAAGGTACAGCTGATAAAAGGTTTGTAATTACTGTGGCGCCTCAGAAGGATATTTGGCCTCATGGTAGTACATATCCAACGAAAGCAGTTATTATTACTAGTAGTAAGAGGATTACGCCAATATTTCAGGTTTCTTTGTATAGGTAGGAGCCATAGTATAGTCCTCGACCGATGTGAAGATAGATGCAAATGAAAAAGAATGAAGCTCCATTGGCATGGATATTGCGAATAATTCAACCATAGTTGACGTCTCGGCAGATGTGAGCTACGGAGGAGAAGGCAGTTGAGATATCTGATGTATAGTGTATTGCCAGGAAGAGTCCTGTTAGGATTTGTGTTATAAGGCACAGTAGTAGCAGTGAGCCAAAGTTTCATCATGCGGAAATGTTGGAAGGGGCGGGGAGGTCGATGAGTGCGTCGTTAGCGATTTTGAATAAAGGGTGAGTTTTTCGGGTTACCATAGTTCTTGTAGTTGAATTACAACGGTGGTTTTTCAAGTCATTAGTTCTGGTTAAAGTCCGGGCAAGAATTATGATATATTTTCTTGATTTGTTTTTGTTGGGGCTGGTTGTGGGGTTGGTGGGGGTTGCTTCTAATCCTGCACCTTATTTTGCTGCTTTGGGCTTGGCTGTGGCGGCAGGGGTGGGATGTGGTATTTTAGTTGGGCATGGGGGGTCGTTAGTTGGTTTAATATTATTTTTAATTTATTTGGGCGGAATATTAGTAGTATTTGCATATTCGGCTGCGCTTGCAGCGGAACCTTTTCCAGAAACATGAGGGGCGGGGTCGGTAAAAGCTTATGTTTTGGTGTATTTGGGAGCTGTGGCCGTTGCTGTGTGGTGATTTTGAGGTGGTTATGGGGATAGTTGGGTTGTTGTAGATGAGTTTAAGGAGTTTTTTGTGGTTCGAGGAGATGTTGGTGGGGTTTCTTTAATGTATTCTGTTGGAGGGGGTCTGTTGGTTGTATGTGCATGGGTGCTATTATTGTGTCTTTTTGTGGTGTTGGAGTTGACTCGAGGTTTGAGTCGTGGGGCGCTTCGAGCGGTTTAGAATGTGGTAAAGATAGCAATAATTAGGGCTGTGGAGATTAGGTAGAAGGCTAGATAGATTTTAATGATGTTGGTGTTAGTGTTATCGAAGATTGAGGATAGGAAGTGGTAGGATGGATGAAGTCCTTTGGGGCCTATTTCTATTCATTGTCGGTCAAGTTTAGTGGCTTGTTTTCCTAGTGAAAGTGTAAGTTTTGGAAGTATGCGGTGGATGATTGGCGGAAAAAAGCCTAGTATGTTGGAAAAATTGTGGAGGAGGAGGGTTGGGGTAATTTTAATTTGTTTGGAGGTTGATGTGGCGAGGGTTAGAGCGATGATGAGGCCTATAATAGTAATTGCTATGGCAGTTAATTTAAGAGACAAAGGTATGGTTATGACAGGAGTTTTTAATGGTAGGAAATTTAAAGTGATAATTAGGCCAGCGATAATGCTTCCTCAAGCAAGGCGTTCAATAGAGGCTATTACTGCAGGGTGGTTTTCATTAATTGGGGAGAGGGGGAGGAATCGGGGAGCACCTATGGTTACGAAGAATACGATTCGGAGGCTGTATACTGCGGTGAAAGAGGTGGCGATTAGTGTAAGGGCGAGGGCTCAGGCGTTTAGATGGGATGTGTTGAGAGCTTCAATGATTGCGTCTTTTGAGAAGAAACCTGCTAAAAAGGGTGTTCCAGTGAGTGCGAGGCTGCCGATGATAAGGCAAGAGGAGGTAACTGGTATTAGTTTATGTAGTCCGCCTATTTTGCGAATGTCTTGTTCATCATTAAGGCTGTGAATAATTGAGCCTGAGCACAGGAATAGCATAGCTTTGAAAAAGGCATGGGTGCAAATATGTAGAAAGGCTAGTTGGGGCTGATTTAGTCCGATGGTTACTATTATTAGGCCTAGTTGACTTGATGTTGAGAAAGCTACGATTTTTTTGATGTCGTTTTGGGTTAGAGCACAAGTAGCGGTAAATAAGGTTGTTAGGGCGCCTAGGCAGAGGCATGAGGTGAGGGCTAATTGGTTGTTTTCTATTAAGGGGTGAAGTCGAATTAGTAGGAAGATGCCTGCAACTACTATTGTACTTGAGTGTAATAGGGCTGAGACAGGAGTGGGACCTTCTATTGCGGAGGGTAACCATGGGTGTAGACCAAATTGGGCGGATTTTCCTGTGGCAGCAAGGATGATGCCTATTAGTGGGAGGGTTATGTCGAAGTCTTTGGCTAGCAGGAAGATTTGTGGGATTTCTCATGAGTTTAGGTTTGTGGCAATTCAGATGATAGCCAGGATTAAACCAATGTCTCCGATTCGGTTATATAGGACGGCTTGGAGAGCAGCGGTATTGGCGTCAGCTCGGCCGTGTCATCATCCAATTAATAGGAAGGATATAATTCCGACTCCTTCTCATCCAATAAATAGTTGGAAGAGGTTGTTAGCGGTAACTAAGATGATTATGGCTACTAGAAATAGGAGTAAGTACTTGAAAAATCGGTTTAGATATGGGTCAGAGTGTATGTATCATGATGCGAATTCTAGGATTGATCATGTTACGTATAGGGCAATTGGGGTGAAAATTAGGGAGTAATGGTCGAATTTAAAGCTAATATTGATGTCGAAGCTTATAATGTTTATTCAGTTTCAGGTAGTAATGATGCTTTCTGTTCCCTGGTCTAGGAAGATAATTAGGGGGATAAGGGTAGTAAAGAATGCGGTACTTACAGCTGTTTTGACGTGCTTAAGGGGCCAGCTTTGATTTGTTGGTTTAGGGGTCAAGGTTGTTATGAGGGGTCAGATGAGGATTGTTAAGGTTAGAAGCAGAGTAGTGGTTATAATAGTATTTACCATAGCTGCTACTTGGAGTTGCACCAAGAGTTTTTGGTTCCTAAGACCAATGGATGGACTATTATCCTTTAGAAGCATTGTGAATGAGCCGTAGAATTTAACTACGGGGATAGGGATTAGCAGTCCTTATTGCCTCAGGCCTCTTTCGGTGGATAAGAGGAGTTTAACCTCTATTTTTAGAACCACAATCTAATGTTTTGTGTTAAACTATATCTACAGTATCATCATCCTCACATGATTTCAGGTTTTATGATGAGAAGGATAATTGGGAGGAGATGGAGTGTTATTAGTAAGTGCTCACGAGTGTGGAAGGGTTGTAGGTTAATAATGTGCTGTGGTAGTGGTCCGCGTTGGGTTAATAGAAATAGATACAGGGAGTAGGCTGCGGTAATGAGGGTTCCGGCCCCTGTTAGGAGCAGGGTTCAGGGTGATCAGTTGAATATTGCGGTGATGATTACTAATTCTCCTATTAGATTGGGCAGAGGGGGAAGGGCTAGGTTTGCCAGGTTGGAGATAAATCATCAAACAGCTGTCAGGGGGAAAAGAATTTGGAGGCCGCGGGTTAATATTATTGTTCGGCTATGGGTTCGTTCATAGGTTGTATTGGCTAGGCAGAAGAGGGCAGAAGAAACTAAACCGTGGGCGATTATCAGTACTAGTGCCCCGGTAAATCCTCATGGAGTTTGGATTAGAATGCCCCCTGCAACTAGTCCTATGTGGCTTACGGAGGAGTAGGCGATTAGTGATTTTAGGTCTGTTTGTCGTAAGCAGATAGATCCTGTTATAATTACGCCTCATAGGGCTAGTGCGATAATGGGGTATACTATGTTTTTAGACAGGGGGTCTAGGATAATTATTATGCGTATTATACCATAGCCTCCTAGTTTTAATAGGATTGCTGCTAGTACTATTGATCCTGCTACTGGGGCTTCTACGTGGGCTTTTGGTAATCAGAGGTGTACACCATATAGAGGTATTTTTACTAGGAAGGCGACTAGGCAGCCTGCTCATCAGATTTTATCGCCTCAGGAGCCGAGAGGTATGGGGTTAGAGTATGGGATGGTAAGTATTGATAGTGTTCCTAAGTCTCGGTGGAGGAGTAATAGGGCGATTAGTAGGGGTAGGGAGCCTGTTAAGGTGTAGAATAGGAAGTAGGTCCCTGCACTTAGGCGTTCGGCTTGATTGCCTCAGCGGGTAATAATAATGAGGGTTGGAATAAGGGTGGCTTCAAATATGATGTAGAATATAATGATCTCGGTGGCTCCGAAAGCTATAATTAGGAAGGTTTGTAGTGAGGCTAAGAGGGTGATGTAGCTTCGTTGTCGGCTAACAGGCTCTGTTTTAATATGGTTTTGGCTAGCAAGGATTATTAGGGGAAGCAGTCAACAGGTGAGGACTAGTAGTGGGGTTGATAAGGGGTCTGTGCCTAAATAAAGGTTAGAGGAGACTCATCCTGTTTCTGAGGATCAGTTAATTCAGGTGAAGCTGGTTAGGGCGATAGCTAGGCTTTGTAAGGTTGTTGTGGCTCATAGCCATTTGGAGGGTGAAAGTCAGATAGTGGGGAACAGCATAATTGTGGGGATTAAGATTTTTAGCATTGTAAGAGATTTAGGGCTTGTAGGCGGTCTGTTCCATGGGTTCGGGCTGTAGCGACTAGTAGGGCCAAGCCTGCGCTAGCTTCGCACGCTGAAAAGGCTAGCAGGAGGATGGGGGCTGCGGAGAAGGCGGTTGATTCTAGTTGGAGTGTTCATAGGGCTAGGGCAATGAATAATGATAGTATTATGCCTTCTAGGCATAATAGTGCGGATAAGAGATGAGTGCGGTGGAAGGCTAGGCCTGTTAGGCCAAGAGTAAATGCTGATGTAAAGCTAAAATATACGGGTGTCATAAGGGAGTCGCGGATTTAAACCGCGATTTTCTGAGCCGAAATCAGAGGTCTTGTATTTGGACTAACTTCCTATTCAGCTCATTCTAGGCCGCCCTGTACTCATTCATAGATTAGACCTAGGGTTAGGAGGATTAGAATAGTTGCAGCTCATATTAGGGTGTGGGTTGGATTTGGAAGTTGATTGCCTCATGGGAGGGGCAGGAGGAGGGCGATTTCTAGGTCGAATAGTAAGAATAGGATAGCGATTAGGAAGAAGCGGAGAGAGAAGGGCAAGCGTGCTGAACCAAGGGGGTCGAACCCGCATTCGTAAGGTGAGAGTTTTTCTGCATCTGGGTTTATTTGGGGTAGCCAGAATGATACTAAGGCTAGTACTAGGGAGATGGCTGCAGAGATGATTGCAATGGTTATGATTAAGTTCATTATCTTTCCTTGGGGTTTAACCAAGACCAGGTGATTGGAAGTCACTCGTACTAACTTTGAATACTAGAAAGATATGAGCCTCATCAGTAAATGGAGACATAGAGGAATAGTCATACGACGTCTACGAAGTGTCAGTATCAGGCTGCTGCTTCGAACCCGAAATGGTGTTCTGATGTGAAATGATATTGGATTTGTCGGAGGAGGCAAATGGCGAGGAAGGTTGAGCCGATAATGACGTGTAATCCATGGAATCCTGTTGCTACGAAGAAAGTTGAGCCATAGACACCATCTGCAATGGTAAAGGGTGCTTCGTAGTATTCTATGGCTTGTAGGGCAGTGAAGTAGAAGCCTAGAAGGATTGTGAGGGCGAGTGATTGAATTGCTTGTTTTCGTTCTCCTTCTATAAGGCTATGATGACATCATGTTACTGTTACGCCAGATGCGAGAAGTACGGCGGTGTTGAGTAGTGGCACTTCAAACGGGTCTAGGACTATGATACCGGTAGGAGGTCAACATCCGCCAAGTTCTGGGGTTGGTGCGAGACTGGAGTGGTAAAAGGCTCAGAAGAAGCCCAAGAAGAAGAATACTTCGGAGGTGATAAACAGAATTATTCCGTATCGCAGGCCTTTTTGGACAGGGGGAGTATGATGTCCTTGGAAAGTACCTTCTCGGACAATGTCTCGTCATCATTGGTATATTGTGAGGAGTAATAATATTAGTCCTAATGTTATGAGGGTTGTTGAGTGGAAGTGGAATCAGATTGCCAGACCTGATGTTATTAGGAGAGCAGCTACTGCGCCGGTTAGGGGCCATGGGCTTGGGTCAACCATATGGTATGCATGTGCTTGGTGGGCCATTAGACGTTTTCTTGTAAATATAGGCTTAGTAGTAATACAAATACGTAGGCTTGGATAATAGCTACTGCTACTTCTAAGAGGGTTAAAAGAACTAGGAGAATCGCGGTAAGTGTGGCTACTGTAGTTATTATGGGTATTAGGGTAATTGTTGCAGTTGAGATTAGTTGGATTAGTAGGTGTCCTGCTGTAAGGTTGGCGGTAAGTCGTACGCCCAGTGCGAGGGGTCGAATAAATAGGCTAATTGTTTCGATAATGATTAGAACTGGGATTAGGGGAGCGGGGGTTCCTTCTGGAAGGAGGTGACCTAGGGCGACGGTAGGCTGGTTTCGGAGTCCAATGATTACTGTGGCTAGTCAAAGTGGGACTGCTAGGCCTATGTTTAGAGAGAGCTGGGTAGTGGGAGTGAATGTGTATGGTAATAGGCCTAGGAGGTTAAGCGCTAGGATAAAGATTATTAGGGAGGCCAGGATTATTGCTCATTTGTGTCCTCCTTGGTTTAGGGGTATTAGTAGTTGTTGTGTAAATGTTTTGATGAATCAGCTTTGTAGGGAGATTAGTCGGTTGTTTTGGTAGCGGTTGGTTGGAGAGGGGATTAGGGCTCATGGCAGGGTTAATGCGATGGCGATTAGTGGAATTCCTAGGTGTGTGGGGCTTATGAATTGGTCAAATAGGTTTAGTGCCATGGTCAGTTTCAAGTGGTTGATTTAAGTTTTTCAGTGTTAAGCACTGTTACTTCATTTGTAAAGGTGTGGTTTAGTACTTTTGTAGGAATTACTGTTAGGAAAATTAATCATGAGAATACTAGGATTGCAAATCATGGGGCGGGATTTAGTTGTGGCATATCACTGAAGGTGGTTGGGAGTCACCAATCTTTAGCTTAAAAGGCTAACGCTAACCCCGATTTAGCTTTTCAGTGAGGCGTCTTCAAGCATTAGGGAGGACCAGCTTTCAAAGTGTTCTAAAGGAACGGCTTCTACAACGATAGGTATAAAGCTGTGGTTGGCCCCACAAATTTCAGAACATTGTCCGTAGAACACTCCTGGGCGAGAAGTGATGAAGGATGTTTGGTTTAGTCGTCCTGGAACGGCGTCTATTTTAACACCTAGAGCGGGGACCGCTCAGGAGTGTAGTACGTCTTCAGCTGAGACTAGGACTCGAATTGGTGATTCTATTGGGATAACTATTCGGTGATCTGTTTCAAGTAGTCGGAATTGGCCTGGGACTAGGTCTTGTGTTGGGATTATATATGAATCAAAGGCTAGGTTTTCGTAGTCCGTGTATTCATAGCTTCAGTATCATTGGTGGCCCATGGCTTTTACAGTCAGGTGGGGGTCATTTACTTCATCTATTAGGTAGAGAATTCGTAAAGATGGAAGGGCAATTAGAATGAGAATAATTGCTGGAAGAATTGTTCAGATAATTTCGATTTCTTGTGAGTCTAGGATATATTTATTGGTAAGCTTGGTAGTAACCATTACGACAATAATATATAGGACTAAAGTGCTGATTAAAAAAACGATTATTAAGGCATGGTCGTGGAAGTGCAGGAGTTCTTCTATTACAGGTGAGGCCGCGTCTTGGAATCCTAGTTGTGAGGGATGTGCCATTTAGCTACATGAGCTTAAGGTACGCAGGGCTTTAACCTACAATTTTGCCTCGACAAGGCAAGGTAATTGTTTTACTAGTATCTTATAGAAGAAAGTGACAGAGCGGTTATGTGACTGGCTTGAAACTAGTTTATGGGGGTTCGATTCCTTCCTTTCTCGTTAATTTGTTTGTACTTGTACGAAAGCTGGTTCTTCGAATGTGTGGTAGGGGGGTGGACACCCGTGTAGTCATTCTGCATTTGTTGGGGTTAGTTCGACTGATAGGACTTCTCGTTTGGCGGTGAAAGCTTCTCATAGGATATAAAGGAATATTACGACTGCCACAAGGGATACTATTGATCCAATTGAGGAGATAATGTTTCATAGTGCATAAGCGTCTGGGTAGTCTGAGTATCGTCGGGGCATTCCGGCCAAGCCTAGGAAGTGTTGTGGGAAAAAGGTTAGGTTTACTCCCACAAATATTGTTCCGAAGTGAATTTTTGTTCAGGTGCTGTGTATTGTATATCCTGTAAATAAAGGGAATCAGTGGACGAAGGCTCCCATAATGGCGAATACTGCGCCCATTGATAGGACATAGTGGAAGTGGGCTACGACATAATAGGTGTCATGAAGTGTGATGTCTAGGGATGAATTAGCTAAAACGATTCCAGTGAGTCCTCCAACAGTGAATAGGAAAATGAAGCCGAGGGCTCATAGTAGCGGGGTTTCTCATTTAATTGATCCTCCATGAAGAGTGGCCAGTCAGCTGAAGACTTTTACTCCCGTCGGGATTGCAATAATTATTGTGGCGGATGTAAAGTATGCTCGGGTGTCTACGTCTATTCCGACAGTGAATATGTGGTGGGCTCAGACGATGAAGCCTAGTAAACCAATGGCCATTATAGCTCATACTATTCCTATATAGCCGAATGGCTCTTTTTTACCTGCATAGTAAGCCACGATGTGGGAGATTATACCAAAGCCTGGTAAAATTAAAATGTATACTTCTGGATGACCAAAGAATCAGAAAAGGTGTTGATAAAGGATTGGGTCTCCACCTCCTGCAGGGTCAAAGAAGGTGGTATTTAGATTTCGGTCTGTTAGCAGTATTGTAATACCGGCGGCTAGTACTGGGAGGGATAGTAATAAAAGGACAGCTGTAATTAGGATAGCCCATACGAATAGAGGTGTCTGGTATTGTGAGATGGCTGGGGGTTTTATATTGATAATAGTTGTGATGAAGTTGATTGCTCCTAGAATAGATGATACACCTGCCAGGTGAAGAGAGAAGATAGTTAGATCTACAGAGGCTCCAGCATGTGCAATATTGCCGGCAAGTGGGGGGTAGACGGTTCATCCTGTCCCTGCCCCAGCTTCAACTCCAGATGAGGAGAGAAGTAGTAGGAAGGAGGGTGGTAGTAGCCAAAAGCTTATGTTATTTATTCGTGGAAATGCTATATCGGGCGCTCCAATTATTAGTGGGACGAGTCAATTTCCAAACCCCCCGATCATAATTGGTATTACTATAAAGAAAATTATTACGAAGGCATGGGCGGTGACAATTACATTGTAAATTTGGTCATCGCCTAGAAGGGCTCCAGGTTGGGCTAACTCAGCTCGAATTAGTAGGCTGAGGGCTGTGCCAACTATTCCGGCTCAGGCACCAAATACTAAATAGAGGGTGCCGATATCTTTATGGTTGGTTGAGAAAAATCAGCGTGTGATCGTCACAGGTAGGATGGCCGAGGGTTAGGCGGTGGATTGTAGCTCCATGAACAAAGGTTTAAGTCCTTTTCCTATCATAAGCTTCGTGGTGTTCAACACATTGGATTGCAAATCCGAAGACGCAGGCTAATCCCTGCCGGGGCTTTCCCCGCCCTATTATTAAGGCGGCGGGGAAAGTAGATGAATGCTCGCTGGCTTGAGTGTCTAGCTGTTAACTAGGAGTTTGTAGGATCGAGGCCTTCTCATCTAGGAAGGCTTTAGCTTAATTAAAGTGTCTGAGTTGCATTCAGAAGATGTGGGATAGAGTCCTGCAAGTCTTATTCAGAGATTAGGAGATTTTCACTCCTGCTTAAGGCTTTGAAGGCTTTTGGTCTAAAATGTTATCCTAAATCTCTAGTTAGTTAGTGCTTGGGCTAGTGGGGTTAAAGGAAGGAGTAGTAGGGTTGCGGTTGTGAAAATTGCTAGGGCGGCGGTAGTTTGTGTGTTCTGTAGTCGTCATGGGGTTGTGGAGTTATTTGTGTTTGGGGAGATTGTAAGGGCTATAGCGTAGCATAGGCGTAGGTAGAAGTATAGGCTTAGTAGGGCGCTTAGTGCTATGATGGTTGCGGTTAGTGGGAGGTTTTGAATGGTGAGTTCTTGTAGGATTAGTCATTTTGGTATGAAGCCGGTTAATGGGGGAAGGCCACCTAGTGATAGTAATGAGAGGGCAGCGGTGGTTGTGAGAATTGGGGTTTTTGATCAGTTTGTTGCTAGTGTGTTGATTTTTGTGGTGGCTAATAGTTTGAATGTTAGGAAGGCTGCTGTTGTTATTATAATGTAAATGATTAGGGTTAAGATGGTGAGTTGTGGTTTGAATTGGATAATGATGACTATTCAGCCTAGATGGGCGATAGATGAGTATGCTAGAATTTTTCGTAGTTGGGTTTGGTTAAGTCCTGCTCAGCCTCCAACTAGGACTGATAATAGGCTTAGGGTAGTTAGTAATTGGGGGTGGGTGTTTTGGGCTATTTGGATGAGTAGTGCGAATGGGGCTAGTTTTTGTCAGGTAGCTATAATTAGTCCTGTGGTTAGATTTAGGCCTTGTATTACTGGAGGTATTCAGAAATGTATTGGGGCTAGGCCTACTTTTAGTGCAAGTGCTATTGTAGTCAGTGTTGTTGCAACAGGGTTAGTTAAGTAATAAATGTTTCATTCTCCTGTGGCTCAGGCATTAATGGTGCTGGCAAATAGGATTGTGGCTGCAGCGGCAGCTTGGGCTAGGAAGTATTTGGTTGTTGCTTCTACGGCTCGTGGGTGGTGGTGTTGTGCTATTAGGGGTAGGATTGCTAATGTGTTAATCTCTAGGCCCATTCAGGCTAATAGTCAGTGGGAGCTTATGAATGTTAGGGTTGTGCCTAAACCTAGGCTTGAGAGGAGGATTGTGGTGATGTATGGGCTCATTGGTAAGAGAAGGATTTTAACCTACATTTTTGGGGTATGGGCCCAAAAGCTTGAATTAGCTGATCTTACTAGGAAGTGGTGTAATGGAAGCACTTGGGGTTTTGATCTCCATGATATGGGTTCGAATCCCTTCTTTCTAAGGAGCTGGGAGGATTTTAGCCTCCATAAGTCACTCTATCAAAGTGGTCCTTGGGCATTCAGGCACGGCTCCTTTTATAATTGGGGGGGAAGGCCTGTGAGTGCGATTGGTAGAGCAGTATGTCAGAGGATGAGAGCTAGTGTTATTGGTAGAAAATTTTTTCAAACTAGGTGTATGAGCTGGTCGTATCGGAAACGTGGATAGGAGGCGCGTACTCATAGAAATAATATAGATAGTAGAGCAGCTTTTGTTATAATATTGATTGAGGCAAGTTCGGGGGTGGTTGGGGAGTAGGTTGCGCCTAGAAATAGAATGGTTGATAGTGTGTTTATTAGGAGGATATTGGCATATTCAGCTAGGAAGAATAGTGCAAAGGGACCTCCTGCATATTCTACGTTGAAGCCTGAGACTAGTTCTGATTCTCCTTCTGTGAGGTCAAAGGGGGCTCGGTTCGTTTCTGCTAGTGTTGAGATGTATCACATGGCGGCGAGGGGCCAGGCTGGGAGAATAAGTCAAATGGTTTCTTGAGTTGTGTTGAATATTTGTAAGGTAAATCCTCCTGTGAAGATGATGATTGATAATAGGATTAGGCCTAGGCTAACTTCATATGAGATGGTTTGGGCGACTGCTCGGAGAGCTCCAATTAGGGCGTATTTTGAATTGGAGGCTCATCCTGATCCGAGGATGGAGTATACGGCTAGGCTGGATAGGGCTAGGATGAATAATATGCCAAGGTTTAGATCTGTAACTGGGTGGGGGATGGGCATGGGGGCTCATAGTATTAGGGCAAGGGTAAGAGCTAATATTGGGGTGGTGAGAAATAGGAAGGGGGAAGAGGTTGATGGTCGGATTGGCTCTTTAATGAATAGTTTTACTCCGTCAGCAATTGGTTGTAATAAGCCATAGGGTCCGACTACGTTTGGGCCTTTGCGTAGTTGTATGTAGCCTAGTACTTTTCGTTCAACTAGGGTGAGGAAAGCAACTGCTAGAAGTACGGGGATAATGTAGGCTAAGGGATTGATTAGATAAATGGTCAGGGTGGTCATAATTAAGAGGAGGATTTGAACCTCCGGCTGAAAGGGCTTAGGCCTTTTGCAATTACCGGGCTCTGCCATCTTAATAGATCTTATCTTGATTAGGGGTTATGCTCTCCTTTTGTTTAGTTTAGTTGGTGTCATTAAGTTAGGGTAGGGCGTATTAATAATAGGGGCCCTATTCTTCCGGTCCTTTCGTACTAGGAAGAGTGGCGTTACAGATAGAAACTGACCTGGATTGCTCCGGTCTGAACTCAGATCACGTAGGACTTTAATCGTTGAACAAACGAGCCCTTAATAGCGGCTGCACCATTAGGATGTCCTGATCCAACATCGAGGTCGTAAACCCTCTTGTCGATATGGACTCTGGAAGAGGATTGCGCTGTTATCCCTAGGGTAACTTGGTTCGTTGATCGGCACTTCGCCGGATCTTTATGGTCAGATGTTCTGTGGCTTAGAGATGTCTTTCTTGGCTTTAGGGGTTGGCCCCATTCCACTTGGGAGCTTTGTTTTCTCCCGTGGTCGCCCCAACCGAAGATATGAATCAATTAACTATTTAGTTTAGCCGGAATTTGGGAGGCTCTTGACATAGTTGATCTTATATCTTAAGCTCCAAAGGGTCTTCTCGTCTTGTATTAGTATGTCCGCTTCTGCACGGGCAGATCAATTTCATTGACTTGAAAGGGGAGACAGTTAAGCCCTCGTTCCACCATTCATACAGGTCTTCATTTAAAAGACAAGTGATTGCGCTACCTTCGCACGGTCAAAATACCGCGGCCGTTTAACTTGTCACTGGGCAGGCAAGACCTCCTATACGTTGAATAGTTTTGCAGGAGGCGATGTTTTTGGTAAACAGGCGAGGCTTTAAGTTTTGCCGAGTTCCTTCCTTTTCTTTTAGTCTTTCCTTAGTTTTTGGGCCCTCCGGTGTGGGGGTAACGATTGGGTTATGTGAGAATTTCTTGGTGTTTGATATGTTCACATTGCCCTCTTTGGTTGGGTTCGATAATTGCTAGCGGGAGGTCCGATCTAGCATACACGTGGGCCTGGAGAAGGGGGTGCCTTCTTATTACTCATTTTAGCAGTATTTCTTCCATGGGGGCATGGAATAGCCTAATATTGTTAGGGGTTTGAGAGAGAATATTTGGATAATAGATTTTTGGTCCGCTGGAGCTTTAACGCTTTCTGTTTAGGTGGCTGCTTTTAGGCCCACTATGGCGGTGGATCTTATTTAGTATAATCTTTAACCTCCTGGTAAGGTTGTGTCCTGTATCAAAGGGGCTGTACCCCCTTTGACTAACTTTCGCATGTTTCTTTGTCTCGTATGTTTTGAAATTATCTATGAGTTAAGGAGTGCGAAGCTGAACTTCTATTCATTTCTTAGGCAACCAGCTATAACTAGGTTCGGTAGGTCTATCACCTCTACCCGGAGCTCTTCCCACTCTTTTGCCACAGAGACGGGTTGGCCCTAATTAATAGGCTGTCTCGGGGTAGCTCACTTAGTTTCGGGGGGTTGAACTAAAGTACTCTTTGCTCAGGGGGGCTGGCTAAATCATGATGCAAAAGGTACGAGGGTTAGTCTCTGCTTTGTTGTGCTTTAATGATTTTTTTCATTTCTCTTTCAGCGTTCCCTTGCGGTACTTTTATTATTGCTTTATAGTGCCTTTTTTGTCTCACATACTTGGGCGGTAGAATGTTTTAGTTTAGTGTTTTATTGTTTTGTGAAATATTTTAATGTTGTCCTGGGTCTTTAGGTTGTTAAGCTAGCTTTTTGGCTCAGGGCGATCCAATTTGCATGGATGTCTTCTCGGTGTAAGGGAGATGCTTAACTGTCTCAGCCACGTCCTGATTGTTCCAAGTGCACCTTCCGGTACACTTACCATGTTACGACTTGCCTCCCCGAGTTATTGTTTGTATTATTAGTAATATCGTATGTAGTGTGGGTAGAGGGGGAGAGTGACGGGCGGTGTGTGCGCGTCTCAGAGCCTAGTTCAAAAGAACGCTCTATTTTCTTTTTACTACTAAATCCACCTTTAAGCATTAGTTTTCAGAATGCTATTCGTTAATATTCTGTTTGACAGAAAATGTAGCCCATTTCTTCCCACTTCGTATGCTACACCTCGACCTGACGTTTTTGGGTGTACCCGTTTTGCTTACTGTTGGGCCTTCACAGGGTAAGCTGACGACGGCGGTATATAGGCGGGGAAAACAAGAAGTGGTGAGGTTTAACGGGGGTTATCGGTTCTAGAACAGGCTCCTCTAGGTGGGTCTGAGACACCGCCAAGTCCTTTGGGTTTTAAGCTGTGCTCGTAGTACCCTGGCGGATGTTTGTGTAAAATGTATGTCGGGGTTTAAGGCTAAGCATAGTGGGGTATCTAATCCCAGTTTGTTTCTTAGCTTTCGTGGGGTCAGGTGTAGATTGTTTAAAGCTACTTTCGTCAGAGATTTTCGTGTCCTCGGAATGCGTATGACAGCTTAGAGGGTCTTTGGCTTTATTATTTTATATACCTTAACCACCCTTTACGCCGTATCTATCAACTTGGGTCTTTCGTATAACCGCGGTGGCTGGCACGAATTTTACCGGCCCTTTTAATCCTAACTAAGTCGAGTTTTCACTTATGGCTTAATATCTATTACTGCTGAATTCCCTTGGGGGTGTGGCGTAGCAAGGCGTCTTGGGCTAAAGTAATTGTGCCTGATGCCTGCTCCTCGTTCTCGGGCGGAGGATTGAGGGCATTCTCACGGGGATGCGGATACTTGCATGTATAAATTGGATTAGAATTGATAGTAAAGTCAGGACCAAGCCTTTGTGCCTGTGGAACGTTTCTAGGGTTCATCTTAACATCTTCAGTGTTATGCTTTGGTTTAAGCTACACTAGC